AAGCGGTGATTCAAATTCACTCCAGTACTCTATGTAAAATTCCCTCCAAAAAGAAAATAGAGGTAAAAGATACCAAAGTGGTCTTGTATCAGACTGCCTGCCTTCTTGTAGTTGGATCCCCAAGTTTTTGGAATGCTCCAAACTCTACTTGAGCGTCTAAATCTGGGTCAATACCAGCAAAAACATCTCTGAACAAGGTTCTAGCACCATGCCAAATGTGTCCGAAGAAGAAGAGCAAAGCAAAGGAAGCATGTCCAAAAGTAAACCAACCCCTTGGACTGCTACGAAAAACACCATCGGATTTCAAAGTCGCACGATCTAATTCAAAAATTTCACCCAATTGAGCGCGTCTAGCATATTTTTTCACAGTAACAGGATCACTATAACTGACTCCATTGAGTTCGCCGCCATAGAACTCAACGGTTACACCTACTTGTTCAACACTATACTTCGATTCTGCCCTCCTAAAAGGAACATCAGCTCTAACAATACCATCGCCGTCTACCAAAACGACTGGAAATGTTTCAAAAAAAGTAGGCATACGGCGTACAAAAAGCTCACGCCCTTCTTTATCTCTAAAGATAGGGTGTCCTAACCATCCAACCGCTATTCCATCTCCGTTATCCATCGAGCCTGCCCTGAATAATCCTCCTTTTGCCGGATTATTTCCGATATAATCATAAAAAGCTAATTTTTCAGGAATTTTAGACCAGACTTCTGATAAACTTTGATTTTCTGCTAGCCCGGCGCTAACTCTTCGATATATCTCTTGCTGGAAGTAACCCTGATCCCATTGATAACGGGTGGGCCCAAATAATTCGATGGGGGTAGTTGCTGAACCATACCACATAGTTCCAGCAACAACAAAAGCTGCAAAAAAGACAGCCGCGATACTACTGGAGAGTACGGTTTCAATATTTCCCATACGCAATCCTTTGTATAGACGTTGTGGGGGTCGCACGCTAAGATGGAATAGACCCGCTAATATCCCCAACGCACCTGCTGCAATATGATGAGAAGCTATTCCTCCCGGAACAAAAGGATCAAAACCTTCCACGCCCCACGATGGATTTACAGGTTGGACTTTTCCCGTTAGTCCATAAGGATCAGACACCCATATTCCAGGGCCGTACAAGCCTGTTACATGAAATGCACCAAAACCAAAGCAAGCCACCCCGGAGAGAAATAAATGAATTCCAAAGATCTTGGGCAAATCCAAAGAAGGTTTTCCTGTACGTTCATCAGAAAATATTTCTAGATCCCAATAGACCCAATGCCAGATAGCTGCCAAAAAGCATAAGCCAGAAAACACAATATGTGCCCCAGCTACACCTTCGTAACTCCAAATCCCCGGATTTGTTACAGTCCCTCCTGTGATACTCCAACCTCCCCATGAATTGGTTATTCCTAAACGAGTCATGAAGGGTATAACGAACATACCCTGTCTCCACATTGGATCAAGCACAGGGTCAGAAGGATCAAAAACTGCTAATTCATACAGAGCCATCGAGCCCGCCCAACCGGCAACCAGAGCTGTATGCATTATATGAACGGAAATCAACCGGCCGGGATCATTCAATACAACGGTATGAACACGATACCAAGGCAAACCCATGGAAAATACCCCTTTATCAAAGAAAAATAGACACTACGTAACTTTATTGCATTGGAAAAGACTACACTACGACTATCCTATGGACCTTCCTTGTTCCGTGGATTATTTTCTAACAAGAGTTAGGTTAATATTTATTCTATTCTGTTCGTAATAATTGAAGAATTGTGTTCGTAGGAACAAAGAGAAACAGATTTATTCTATACTCGATAAGTAGCAATACGCAATGGGGGATTGATACCATTTTCTATGAGTAAACTTGTCCATCCTTATTTCTCATTAGAACGGCCTATTCGTAAAAATTTTCCTTTATTTATTTTGTCTTTCTTTCTTAATTTTTCTAATCTATGCATAAAATAAATATTATAAAGCCAATATTATTATTCTAAAGACAATAAAACCATATTGTTACGTTTCCACATCAAAGTGAAATATAGTATTTAGTTCTTTTTTCTTTCAATTTATGCCTATTGGTGTTCCAAAAGTTCCCTTCCGAAGTCCTGGAGAGGAAGATGCATCTTGGGTTGACGTATAGTGCGACTTGTCAGATATAGTGGGTCATGTGGGATTTCCCCGTTCTCTCCCCCGATCGAGATATCCTCTGTTTCGCCCAAGAAAGATAAATTGAATCATCAAATAATTGGAGCGTGAAGTGCAATTAGATGCATTGTTTGGGGGAAAACATAGTACTATATATCAATTAGATATCAATTAGAAGAATTTATGGTTGGCGTTGGTTGGAAATGAAGTATCCAGGCTCCGTTTAGAAAAACCCCAATTGGTAATATCTCTATGATTACTACGTGTATCATAAATGATTCCTGTTTGTTATTTGTAAAGTCATAACAAAAAGAAATGGTGATGGGAAGATTTGTCCTATATGTGCAA